GTTATTCCCCTAGAAAATCTAGGAACAAGAAGATTGAATCGGAAATATCGACAAATTATTTCCAAGTCCAAAAAAATGAAATAAAAAAAAAAAGGAGGTGAGTCAACTGTTCGAATTCAAATTTAATCTCTATCAAATTTTAATATCAGAATAGCGGATATAGTTATAATTAAATGGGTCAGGTCCACTTACTTTTTCTTTTTACCTTTTCTTTTGTTGATTTCGAATCTTTTCAATAGATTTGCTTGGTATAATGGCAATATAGGGATCTTTGGCGATACAAGAGGCGGCTTTTTTTTATTCATAATAATGAAAATTTTCCGAACAAATGTTCCATTTTATAACTAGAACTGCTATATTCTAACTCAGTATAATGATAACGTAGTATCTGGTTAGTTCCCTTTGTATTCCAAAGAAAAAAAGATCTCTATTTTCTGAATACTATGACTGGACTTTTATGAAAAAAAATGGATGAAAAAAAAGCCCCTTATCGGATTTGAACCGATGACTTACGCCTTACCATGGCGTTACTCTACCACTGAGTTAAAAGGGCTTATTTTATTTAATTCCCCGACGAGTCACTATGTAGATAAAATCTCTATATGCACATATATTATATACATATAAGTATATACAATATACTCATAGTGGCTGGTGGCTGATTTTTGAATAATCAAATGGATTTTCCTAGAAAGTCTAGGGTCAAATGAATTGTTTCAAGACTAGCCCTAATTTCTTTTATTGAGATGATCCTTAATGAAAACAAAATTCACTTGATTGATACATAACATACACGTACACTTACCAATTTGACATAAAATCAATTTCAAGATATTTTATCGAATCATGTCATGAAGAAATTCTACTTGTCCCCTTGAACTAAAGTCTTAAAGAAAATTTTTGATAACTTTTTGATTTTGATCCCGCTTACTAGATTAGATTTATATAGAGAATGTTGATTCTAATGAACGATTCATGAATATGAATTGAATGACGAATCGGAAAATTCTATACAATTATGAAAAACGAAAAGATCTCTCGGATCTGATCATTCCATTATCATTATATTGACAATTTCAAAAAACTGATCATACTATGATCATAGTATGAGGGCGGTTGGTCAAGTTGGCCCCCATCGTCTAGTGGTTTAGGACATCTCTCTTTCAAGGAGGCAGCGGGGATTCGAATTCCCCTGGGGGTAGGGTACTACGAAAGGAAGTTAATCATGGATTACCAATAAGCCTAAAATGAATTCTTCCTGGGTCGATGCCCGAGCGGTTAATGGGGACGGACTGTAAATTCGTTGGCAATATGTCTACGCTGGTTCAAATCCAGCTCGGCCCAATAATCCGCCAATCTACCATGAGATTGTATAAATCCCCCTGTCCTTCAGAAATACCCCATACGAAGATAAAAAAGAATCAAATTTTCTGCTCGATCCCCTATTTCCTTTCCCCGGGATTGTAGTTCAATCGGTTAGAGCACCGCCCTGTCAAGGCGGAAGCTGCGGGTTCGAGCCCCGCCAGTCCCGACGGATCAAAATCAAATAAATACATCAATTCATTTTTCCCTTTACTATGAACTAGTAAAGGGTGTCGAGGGGCATACTTTCATTCCCAAAGCAAAAAGGAGTCTTTATTTCTTTTTTTCTTTCCTATTTTTTACATTTCGCTTTTATTGTTTGTTTAGATTTGGAACTGTGTAATTAATCGAAGTGGAAAGGCAATCTGATTATTCTTCATCAGATGATTGTCCAAGGAAGACTCAAGGTAGGTTATAGAAAAAAAACAAGGAAACGGATGATAAATAAAGGAATTTTGGATTGATTGAGTCAGGAATCCTAATTTGGATTCGGTATGGATAAAAGAACCTCCTATGTTATACTATTCAAGTCTTGACGACGGGTTGATTTGATAGATCAGATATTGTTATTCATGATATTGATCCGATTCAAGATCGTCGAGAGGTAATTCATTCATTGAATTTACAGCCGAAAGATTTATCATCTCTAGGGGATTAAATCCCGAGTTATTGCGAAGTAAAAAACCGATGAGATTATGGAAGTAAATATTCTTGCATTTATTGCTACTGCACTATTCATTCTAGTTCCTACGGCCTTTCTGCTTATCATTTACGTAAAAACAGTCAGTCAAAATGATTAATTCAATTGAATGAAACCTTCCTTCTGAGTTCTTATCAAAAATTAACGAAGTCAAATGAAAAGGATTCCAATTTCACGTCGTAACTTAAATGAAATGAGCGCACTATAATCGGCAGTTTTCTAAGAGATAGATAGTATGGTAGAAAGATGCATCTTTCTACCATACTATCTATCTCTTAGTCTATAAACTTAGTCTATAAACTTAGTCTATAAACTTAGTCTATAAACTTAGTCTATAAAGTTGTAATCTAGAATAAAGATAAAGGCTTAAGTTTCTATAGATCAATCTACAGTATTCTCTTCATATCATATATGTATATATTAATTCCATATATTGTA